CCTGAATAATCTAATTTTTCAATTATTCAACCATTTCGTTTTACCAAGTTCAATGTTAGCCAGATTAGTCAACATTTATATGTTTCGATGCAACAACAAGATGTTATTTGTAACAAGTAGTTTTGTTGGTTGGTTAATTGGTCACATTTTATTCATGAAATGTGTTGGCTTGATATTAGTCTGGATACGGCAAAATTTTTATATTCGATCGATTATTCGATCTAATACGTACCTTCTTAATGTACTTATTCGAGCTATTAATGTACCTATTCGATCTAATAAGTACCTTAATGGAATTATTCGATCTAAGAGGTATAAGAAGTACAAGTCCTCTGTGTCAGAATTGAAGTACCTTGTGTCAGAATTGAAGTACTTTGTGTTAGACTTGATAGATTCTATGGATCGAATCTTTAGTATTCTCTTATTTATTAGCTGTGTCTACTCTTTAGGCAGAATGCCGTCACCCATTTTTAGTAGGAAACTGAAAGAAACCTCAAAAACGACAGAAAGGGGGGAAAGTGAGAAAGAAAGAGATGTAGAAATAGAAACAACTTTCGAAACAAAGGGGACTAAACAGGAACAAGAGGGATTCACCGAAGAAGATCCTTCTCCTTCCCCTTTTTCTGAAGAAAGGGAGGATCCGGACAAAATCGATGAAACGGAAAGGATCCGAGTGAGTGGAAAGGACAAAACAAAGGATGAATTCCACTTTCACTTAAAAGAAGAAGATAAAGACCTCTTCTGGTTTGAAAAACCCGCTGTGAATCTTCTTTTCGATTATAAACGATGGAATCGTCCATTGCGATATATAAAAAATTATCGATTCGAACATGCTGTAAGAAATGAAATGTCACAATATTTTTTTTATACATGTCAAAGTGATGGAAAACGAAGAATTTCTTTTACATATCCATCCAGTTTATCCGCTTTTTTTGAAATGCTACGACAAAAAATGTATTTTTATTTTTTTACAACAAAAAAATTCGTTTGTGATGAACTGGATAAATTCTTCTATGATGAACTGCATAATTATTATTGTTGGATTTATACCAATGAAAAAAAATGGAGGAACCTAAGGAACGAGTTTAGAGATCGAATTGAAGCCCTAGACAGAGGATCTCCTTATCTGGATGTACTCGAAAAAAAGACTCGATTATGCAATAATAAAACTAAAGAAGAATACTTGCCTAAAATATATGATCCTCTCTTAAACGGATCCTATCGTGGAATAATTAAAAAATTTTTTTTACCTTCAATCCTAAATGAAACTTCAGTCAAAAATTCGATAGAGACAAATTTTATAAATAAACTCAATAAAGTTCATAGTATCCTTCTTTTTAAGGGTAAGGAACTTAATGTTCATAATTTTGAAGAATTGTACCAGAAATTGGAAGGGAAAATAGCTACATTGGAAGATAAATTGGTCCAGAAATTGGACCAGAAATTGGAAGAGAAGTTGGGACAGAAAATATATACATTGGATAAAAAAGCATTAGCAAGAGAATTGAGTCTTTTAATCGATGAATTTGCTGAAGAATCAACATCAAATTTGAAAGGAATTTCTTTATTTCCGGAACAAAGACGAATTGATTCAGAAGATCCAGAAAAAGTTTTGAAATTTTTAATCGAAAGAGTCATAATTGATCCCATCATTCAAACAATATGCGATACAGCCATAATTCCTCCCATGGAAAAAACAACTCGAAAAAAATCGATTGGAATAAATAAAAAAGTCCCCCAATGGTCATACAAATTATTCAGCGAGGTAGAACAACTCGGAAAAACTGCAACAACGGAAGAGGGGGAAGAGTGGATAGTAGATCATCAAATTCGCTCGAGGAAAGCGAAACGTATAGTTCTTTTTACGCAGGGTCCGGAGGAAGCAGAGAATGCCGACCCTAGTATCAAAACTATGACGAAGCCTGATGAAATAGAAGAAGTGGATATGATAGATTATCCCTATGAAGCGGATTTTCGTCGAGACATAATCACAGGTTCTATGCGTGTTCAAAGACGTAAAACCCTTACGGGGAAAATGTTTCCCTTATATCCGTATTCCCCACTTTTTTTCGACAGGGTAGGATTTTCTTGGGATGTTCTTTTCGAACCATTCATATTATCAGTAATTGAGATTTACGACCTAATACAAGACATTTTTAGAAAGGGTATAAAAGGAAGCGTAGCAATAAAGAGGTTGAAAAAACAAAAAAAAATGTACATGGAGGAAAACAAAAGCTACGAAGAAATTCAAAAAGAAGTCAATGAAATGGAAAAGGGGCGGGACGGGCAGACGGAAATGGAACGAATAGAAAGGACACGAGAAAGAATATCAGACCTCTATGATATCCTTATTTATGCTCATGGAATAAGAGCTTTTATTTTACTAATTCAGTCGAGGCTTAGACAATCTATTGTATTACCTTCGTTGATACTAGCTAAAAATATTGTCCGTTTCTTATTACGCCAAGAGTCCGAGTGGGAGCAGGATATAAGGGAGATGAATAGAGAAGTGTATGTTATATGCACCTATAATGGTATGCCAGTACTAGAACCAGGAAGAAACGGAATTTTTCCTCAAAACTGGGCCACAGAGGGTATACAAATAATGATACGATTTCCTTTCCGTCTGAAACCTTGGCACCGATCTAAGATACGACCTTCTCGTAGGGATCAAAATGTAAAGCAGGAAAGTCCTGCTGCTTTTTTAACGATTTGGGGACTGGAAACTGACCGTCCTTTTGGTTCTCCTCTCGTAGGACTTGGTATTTTGTTTTGTTATTATTTTGGACCCCCTTTGAAAAAACTCCAAAAAGCAATTAGAAAATGGAGTTTTCGAGTTCTAAAAAGTTTCAAAGAAAGAACAAAATTATTGTTTCTAAAGGTCCCAAAAGAACCAAAAAAATTGAGAGAGGATTCGAGTGAAATAAAAAAAGATTCTATAATCAATAATAAGATTATTCATGAATCATCCATTCAAACCCGATCTATGGATTGGACAAATTATTCACTGACAGAAATCAAAATGAAAGATCTGACTGATAGAACAAGCACAATCAGAAATCAAATAGAAAGAATTACAAAAGACAAGAAAAATGGATTTCGAACTCTAAAGATAAATATTAGTCCTAACAAAACAAGTTATGGTGCTCAAAAATTAGCATCACTCAAAAATCTTTTTCAGATATTAAAAAGAAGAAATGATCGATTAATCCGTAAATCACATTATTTTTTAAAATGGATCGTGGAAAGGATATACACGGATATCCTTCTAGAGAGCTTTCCATATATCATTAATCGTCTTACTAATAGTCTTTATAGGCCCATGATCATTATCAAACTTTTTCGTAAATTCAAAAAAAAATATATTTTTGATACAAAAGAGAAAAAGATAATTGAGCGTCTTTCAACTATACAAAAAAAACTTTCACCTTCTCGTATTCGTCATAAGATTCAGACGAAGTCGGGGGTTTCTTTTAAATTATCCCTCGTGTCACAGGCCTATGTATTTTACAAATTATCACAAACCCAGGTTATTAACTTGTATAAGTTAAGATCTGTCCTTCAATATGACGGAGCATCTTTATTTCTTAAGAATGAAATAAAAGATTATTTTCGAAGACAAGGAATAATTTCTTCCGAATTAAAGCATAAGAAACTTCAGAATTCTGGAATGAATCAATGGAAAAATTGGTTAAAGAGTCATTATCCATACGATTTCTCTGAGCAAAAATGGTCTAAATTAGTACCGCAAAAATGGCGAAATATAGTCAATCAACATTGTAGGGTTGAAAATCAAAATTTAATCAAACGGGATTCGTCTGAAAGAGAGGAAAAGGTTTCGTTATTGCTAAATAAAAACGATCATTTTCAAAAAATGTATAGATATGATCTTTTAGCATATCAATCGATTTATTATGAAGATAAGAAGGACTCATATAATTACAACATACATAAACCGAAATTTGTTGATATGGGGGCGAGTATCCCTATTACTAATTTTATAAGAAAAGACTATTTTATGTATATAAAAAATCCCGATAGAAAATATTTTGATACGAAAGGTCTTTTTTATCTCAAAATTAATAAAGATAAAGAAATCAACCCATCCAATCAAAGGGGTTTCTTTTCTTTTTTTGATTGGATGGGAATGAATGAAGAAAGACTAAATCGTCCTGTATCGAAGCCGATACCTTGGTTATTCCCACAATTAGAGTTATTTTTAAATGTATATAAAATGAAACCGGGGTTTATACCAATTCATTCACTTCTTTTTCATTTTAATGAAGATGTTAGTCAAAATAAAAATATCACTAAAAATAAAAAAGGGGATCTTCTACTATCAAATGAAAAAGAAAAAAAATATTTTGAATTAGAGAATCAAGAAGAAAAAAAACCCATAGGTCAAAGAGATCTCGCATCAGATGCCCAAAACCGAGGGAACCCTGAATCTGTTCTCTCAAACCAACAAAAATATATGGAAGAACTTTATACGAAATCAGATATGAAAATGGGTAGAACGAAAAATAAATCCAAAAGCATTTGGACTTGGGAAATAGACTTAGATGCGTTCATGAAAGGATCTTTTGCTTTGCAATTGAAATGGCTGCTGAGTCCTTTGACTATGGAATTATTCGATTATGCGCTGTCCGTACTTGAATGGGAAAAGGAAAGCAGAATGACAACAAAGTTTGGTTTCGGCTTTATTAAGAAGGAGGAGTTAACTCTGGATCCAATGCTAATCCGGGATTTGAATCTTTCAAAAATCCTAAAAGAGGGAATATTTATTATCGAACCCGTTCGTATACCTGTAAAACATAATGTAGAATTTCTTATGTATCAAACCATAAGGATTTCTTTGGTTCATGAGATTAAACAAAAAAATAATCAAAAAAGATACAGAGAAATTATGGATAAGAATCATTTTGAGGAATCGATTGCAAGACACCAAATGATGACGAAAAATAGAAACAAAAATCATTATGATTTGCTTGTTCCTGAAA